ATTGCAGGGCGTATCGACGGAAAAGAAATTGCACGTGTCGAATGGATCCGAGAAGGTAGGGTTCCTCTACAAACCATTGGAGCTAAAATTGAATATTGCTCCTATCGAGTTCGAACTATCTATGGGGTATTAGGAATCAAAATTTGGATATTTATAGATGAAGAATAATAAAAATAAGACTCGACTTGTCTTTACGTTCTATTCTGCGATAGAACAAAAAATGCCAAATTCTTTCATTTTTTGATTGAACATAAAAAAATAAAAAATGAGTAGGTCTAAATTCTATAAGGTTAAATAAAAATTTGATTGATCATTTGATATAATTGCTATGCTTAGTGTGCGACTCGTTGGGTTTTTTAGGCTTAGGATTCAAAAAAAAAAAAAAATGGGCCGACCACAGTATAAGCTAATAACTATAGCACTAATAACCAACTCATCGCTTCGGATTATCTGAATCCAAAAAATAAGTCAAGATATGATATATTGGTCATATCAGTCTAGCAACTGAAATCTTTTTTGCATTAAGTAAAAGAAGTAAAAGAAAAAAACCAATCTGATTATGAATATATCGAAATTGTGAAGCAAAATAAAAAAGTATGTGGATAAATCGAAGGATGAGAGAAAGAGAGAAAAAGAAATAGAAATGAAATGCTATATGATTCCATTCCAATATGTAAGGTCTCTAAAGCATCTTATAAAGAGCAATGTAATAGAGCATCAATAGAGATTCATCAATAATTAGATGAATATATGTTCATCGAAGAAAAAATCAAGAGCCTTAAGTCAATAAAGACTGAGAAGGTTGACTCAAGAACAATTTTTTTTTTTTTTTTATTTTTATTAAATATTAAATTATTAAAAAATTCTTAAATATTAATATTAAATATTAAATATTAAATTAAGGCTCCATTGGAGAATTCAGACCTAAGCATTAATCGAGAAGCGATGGGGACGACGGAACCCGTGAATGCAGAGGATTCTAGTGAAAATAAATCCTAATGATTTATCGGGTAGGATGGCGGAACAAACCAGAGACCACTTCATTTCTTTTTATTCTGATATGCTGATTCTGAGAGGTCATGAGTTAACCCGACAACTGAAATATATATTGAAATTTAAAGAGTAAATATTCGCCCGCGAAAACTTTATTTTAATTTTATTTGATTGTTAAATTTTTGTCGATCCGATATGAATATGATAAAAAAAGACAAAACAAAATAAAGATTCCTTATAACATTATAACAAAAACAAGATAAGACATTAGCTATAAATAGAATCCATGTTTAATTACTTATATATATATCCAATATATATCCAAACAAGAGATACAAATTTCTAATAGATCAGATAAAATCTCAAAGCAAAGAATCCCAGGATTCAATCTATTATTCATTAACTACCTGTATATCTTAAGAATAAAATAAAATCTTTTTTTAGTCATTTTTTTTCGCGAGGAGCTGGATGAGAAGAAACTCTCATGTCCAGTTCTGTAGTAGAGATGGAATTGATAAACAACCATCAACTATAACCCCAAAAGAACCAGATTTCGTAAACAACATAGAGGAAGAATGAAAGGAATATCTTATCGAGGTAATCGCATTTGTTTCGGTAGATATGCTCTTCAAGCACTTGAACCCGCTTGGATTACATCTAGACAAATAGAAGCGGGGCGCCGCGCAATGACACGAAATGTACGCCGTGGTGGAAAAGTATGGGTACGCATATTTCCAGACAAACCAGTTACGGTAAGACCTACAGAAACACGTATGGGTTCGGGGAAAGGATCCCCCGAGTATTGGGTAGCTGTCGTTAAACCGGGCAGAATACTTTATGAAATGAGCGGAGTAGCCGAAAATATAGCCAGAAAGGCTATTTCAATAGCGGCGTCAAAAATGCCTATAAAAACTCAATTCATTATTTCAGGATAGGAATATAGAACCAAAGGAAAGAAGTCTTGGGAAAAAAATTTCGGGTTTCCTTTTTTTTTGACAAACAATATTTCTTTTTTTCTTCGTCCTTTGTTACATTGAAAGAAGAGATTAAAAAAATGATTCAACCTCAGACCCATTTGAATGTAGCAGATAACAGCGGGGCCCGAGAATTGATGTGTATTCGAGTCATAGGAGCTAGTAATCGCCGATATGCTCATATTGGTGACGTTATTGTTGCTGTGATCAAGGAAGCAGTACCAAATACACCTCTAGAAAGATCAGAAGTGATCAGAGCTGTAATTGTACGTACTTGTAAAGAACTCAAACGCGACAACGGTATGATAATACGATATGATGACAATGCTGCAGTTGTCATTGATCAAGAAGGAAATCCAAAAGGAACTAGAATTTTTGGTGCGATTGCCCGGGAATTGAGACAGTTAAATTTCACTAAAATAGTTTCATTAGCTCCTGAGGTATTATAAGACGAGACCTCAATATAGTTATAGTATTTAAATTAGAGTATTGAAATGACATAGATTTATTAGTTGATTGTGTCTCACGTATATACCTTTACTAAGTAAAAAAAAAACACGTTGGTCATATCAAAATTCGGGAGCAACAATAATTTTAGTTTACCATGGGTAAGGACACTATTGCTGACATAATAACCTCTATACGAAATGCTGACATGAATAGTAAAGGAACGATTCGAATAGGATCTACTAACATCACTGAAAACATTGTTAAAATACTTTTACGAGAAGGTTTTATCGATAACGTAAGGAAACATCGGGAAAGCAACAAATATTTTTTGGTTTTAACCCTACGACATAGAAGGAATAGAAAAGGACCATATAGAACTATTTTTAATTTACGACGGATCAGTCGACCCGGTCTACGAATCTATTCTAACTATCAACAAATTCCTAGAATTTTAGGCGGGATGGGGATTGTAATTCTTTCTACTTCTCGGGGTATAATGACAGACCGGGAGGCTAGACTAGAAGGAATCGGCGGAGAAATTTTGTGTTATATATGGTAATCCGTCTGATATCCGAATTGGATCCGAAACTTTCCATTCGTGAAAAAAAAAAGCACGGGTTGTCAAATAGAACTCCTCCTGCCCTACAGTAGGTGATACGTCAAGGAAGTTTTACCTGGAATAAAAGAACAAAACTAGATTCATGGAGGTTTAATTAGTGAATCACTTCTACTTCGGATTCCTTTAGATAATGAAGATCTGATTCTAGGTTCTGTTTCAGGAAGGATCCGATCGAGTTTTATACGTATACCCCCGCGCGTGGGATAGAGTCAACAAAAGTGAAGTAAGTGCTTATGATTCAACCAGGGGGCGTATAATTTATAGACTCCGTAACAAGGATTCGAACGATTAGGTAGTTTTTTCAACTTCAAGATTCCTTTCAGGGGGATCCAATTCAAGGTTCAAAAATTTCAAGAAACTTATTTTCTTCCAATAAGTGGATTCGGAAAAATTTAAGGAATAACAACTATGAAAATAAGGGCTTCCGTTCGTAAAATTTGTGAAAAATGTCGACTAATCCGTAGGAGGGGACGAATTATCGTAATTTGTTCCAACCCGAGACATAAGCAAAGACAAGGATAATCTTTCTATTCTAAAAAAAACTCCTTAAAGAAAAGAAACTAATCTTAAAGAAAGCAATGAACAAATAAAAATAGAAGATCTGTTTTGACATGAAATGGATATATCCATATATCTCTGACTTATCTTTATGAAATGATAAAATATGGCAAAACCTATACCAAAAGTTGGTTCACGTCGGAATGGGCGCAGTAGTGCACGGAAAAGTGCACGTAGAATACCAAAAGGAGTTATTCATGTTCAAGCAAGTTTCAACAATACCATTGTTACTGTTACAGATGTACGGGGTCGGGTAATTTCTTGGTCCTCCGCGGGGACTTGTGGATTCAAGGGTACAAGAAGAGGGACTCCCTTTGCTGCTCAAACCGCAGCGGGAAATGCTATTCGAGCAGTAGTAGACCAAGGTATGCAACGAGCAGAAGTTATGATAAAGGGTCCGGGTCTCGGAAGAGATGCAGCATTACGAGCTATTCGTAGAAGTGGTATACTATTAAGTTTCGTACGGGATGTAACCCCTATGCCACATAATGGCTGTAGACCCCCTAAAAAAAGACGTGTCTAGAAATAAACACTAAAGAGATTACAAGAGAAATAAATGATTCAATGATCTGATTAAATAAAATAATATTACTATGGTTCGAGAGAAAGTAAAAGTCTCTACTCGGACACTACAGTGGAAGTGTGTTGAATCAAGAACAGATAGTAAGCGTCTTTATTATGGACGCTTTATTCTGTCGCCACTTATGAAAGGCCAAGCCGACACAATAGGCATTGCGATGCGAAGAGCTTTGCTTGGAGAAATAGAAGGAACATGCATTACACGTGCAAAATCTGAGAAAATACCACACGAATATTCTACCATCGTAGGTATTCAAGAATCAGTACATGAAATTTTAATGAATTTGAAAGAAATTGTATTGAGAAGTAATTTGTATGGAACTCGTAAGGCCTTTCTTTGTGCCAAGGGTCCCGGATATGTAACTGCTCAAGACATCATCTTACCACCTTCCGTGGAAATCGTTGATAATACACAGCATATAGCTAGCCTAAGCGAACCGATTGATTTGTGTATTGGATTACAAATCGAGAGAAATAGAGGATACGGTCTAAAAACGCCAAAGAACTTTCACGACGGAAGTTATCCTATAGATGCTGTATTCATGCCTGTTCGAAATGCGAATCATAGTATTCATTGTTATGGGAATGATAATCAAAAACAGGAGATACTTTTTCTAGAAATATGGACAAATGGAAGTTTAACTCCCAACGAAGCACTTCATGAAGCCTCTCGGAATTTGATTGATTTATTTATTCCTTTTCTACATGCGGAAGAAGAAAACTTACATTTAGAAAACAATCAACACAACGTTACTTTACCTTTTTTTCCTTTTCATGATAGATTAGCTAAACTAAGAAAAAAGAAAAGAGAAATAGCATTGAAATAT